GCTAATAATGATCTAGATTCCTATCAGGATCATTAAATAGAAAGTATAAAGTCTAATGAAAAGAATAAAGTAACGCAAAAAAAAGAGTCTTTTTTTATTTCTTTTTTTTCATTGTGGACATTGAAAAAAAAAAAAAGAAATAATCGATTTGGCAATAAGGAAAGGATTACTAGTAATCCGTGCCGCTCTCACTAACGTGTATATCCGTGTGGATATCAATATCTCACTCACGTCTCTGTTCCAACACGTCGATTTTTCTCTAAATAGAAATGAAATGGTTTGAATGAAATCATAAGAATATGGATTCGGTACTTTTTAGTTCCCCGGGATTGTAGTTCAATTGGTCAGAGCACCGCCCTGTCAAGGCGGAAGCTGCGGGTTCGAGCCCCGTCAGTCCCGACGGATCCAAATCCAATAAAAAAAAGATATCAATATATCGCGCCTTTTTCTGTTAAACTAGGTCAAAAGAAAACGGTCGAATTTCATGCCTAATACGATCCTTTTCTCTTTTTTTTTCAAGAAAATTATATCATAAAAAAAAACGAAAAAGGAGTTTAGAACTTAACCCCTTTCCTTTTTCTATTTTGTTTCGATTGTTTGTTTGGTTTATTTCTAAACCCTTTGTAAACAATGGAAGTGGAAGCGGTTAGGTGGTTGTACAAGTAAGGCGGTCGATTATAGAAAAGACAGAATGGAAAAGAATGATAAATAAAAAAAAGTATTAGTATTTTAGTATTAAAGTAAAGGAATTCTTTTGATTGAATCCGGGATTCAAGTTTGTATTCGGTGTGTGGATAAAAGATCTGCCTATGTTATACTATTGAATTCTCGACGATGAATCGACTTGACAGTCAGATATTGTTATTCATGATATTGATCCCATTCGCTATCATCGAAATGTAATTGATCCCATTGAATTTACAAGCGAAAGGGTTATCATCTCTATGGGATTAAATCCCGAGTTATTGTGAAGTAAAAAAAAAACCAAACGATGAGATTATGGAAGTCAATATTCTCGCATTTATTGCTACTACACTGTTCGTTCTAGTTCCTACTGCTTTTTTGCTTATAATATATGTAAAAACGGTCAGTCAAGGTGATTAATTTGAATGAAACTCGACTTCTTAGTTCTTATCAATGATTTAAGAAAAAAAAATTCCAATTTCCCGTCTTAGTCTTAAATAAAATGAACGGACTAGAATCAGCAATAGCCTATGAGATCCGATAGTATAGTAGAAAGACTCATATATGAATCTTTCTACTATACTATCTATTTTTATTATTGTAATGTATAAAGATAGAAACTGAATAGAGATCAATCTACAATATGGATATGTATCTTCATACATGTTAATATGACTTAAATATATGTAATGTATATAGTATCTCAATTCTATTTCTTTGCTTCATCTATTTGTATTTTCTTTTTGTTTATTCCAATCAATCTGAAATAAGCGAAAGGCGGCTCTTACGATTTTCTAATTTCTTGATTTCTGATTAGTTTCAATATGAATCCCGGTATCCATTAGAATCAAATCAATGAAAGAAAAACAAACTTGGGCGTATATTACTAAAAGAAAATCAAGTTAATAAAAGAAAATGAAATATGAAAGAAATAAAGTAATCTTTTTTTAGCATTCCGAAGAAGTAATTGATTGAGCGGTTGACAGATGATCCAAGGAGTTCTATGGTACCTTCTTCAGATTTCAAAAGGGGTACCTCAGCGATTTTCAACCCTTGCCCTTGAGCCATGATATGAAACGAGTCAATAAAGCATAGCCGAAATCAAATTTCTAAAATAATAAAACAAGCGGTAAGTGCGAAATATGTGACTTGACCTAGGCACAATCTTATTATTTTGAAATAGTAAATCGTGAACTCCTTTCTTTTCTCTTTGAACAGTAAAAAGGCCAATAAAAAAAAAGTAAAAAGGAGTCCGGTTTTCCGCGTTCTTCCTCATTGTCCATATATAACTCCGGGAAGGGCCGGTTCAGAAAAACGAAATAGAAAATTTAGGAAGACTTCGGTTGGAATAAAATTCCTATTATCCATATCCCCTTTCCTTTCAAAATAGGAATAGGGGAATTTGTGAAATATCTGTTTGATTTGGATTCTGAAAGAGTATTATTCATATATATTATGAATTGTATTCTATTCATAATAGAATCGAATACAATTACCTCGCTAGAATCCAAGACAATAGAATTCCTAAATGAAGATATTTTGATTAATTCCATTTCGAAATTCTAAATGGAATTTAATTACTGAATTAAATATATTAAATATAATTTCATTATTTAATAATTAATATAATTAAAAAGGCTTTGAAGAACGATCTAGAAAAAAAGTGATACAGTTTGATTTCCCAACTCAATTAGTAGTATCTCTAGAGTCCACTTCTTCCCCATACTACGAGCGAAAGGGAAAATGTAAAGACTACCATTAAAGCAGCCCAAGCGAGACTTACTATATCCATGTGAATTATGTCCCCTATCTCTATGAATATGAAGAAATTATTCCATTATTGTTTCCTAATAATAGTGGAATCACTGGTGCAGAGTCAAAAAGGGATTTTGACCCAACGCCCTTGATGAAAGACTCCAATAAATATGAAACGCCCCAATAAATCCACTTAGAACAAGTTCGTATATGATTTCTAGTCGAATCGGTAAAACGAAACTAAATACACAGCCGCGCTTTTCTTTGGAAGTATCAAAGGGAATGTGACCTAATATGTAGTAATACCTCTTCGTTTTTTTTTTTTGTTGCCCTTGATTTTCATTAAGTAAAATTATGCATCCAATCGAATATTGATTGAATGCCCGTGCGTTCAGAGACTCTCATGAGTCTGTCTACTCTGTATACTGTATACAAAGGATCTCCCGCCCCTTCCATAACTATTAATTCGATTCTCCTCGGGCTATTCAATCTAATTCAAGACCCGGTCAGTAGACTCTACATTAGCAGTGGAAATAAATCGGAAACTCTTGATTTGATATGATAGCACTTCCACTACTATAATCTTTCCGTGAATTCTAAATGCAAGGATTGACAGCACTTTAAAGAACGGAAACCCCAGCTATTTAGAATCAAGAAAGTGTCACGAGTCGCGTACTTTGCTGCAAAAGATTCGGCGAGTTATACCAGCCAAGCAGAATAAGGGATTTCGAGTCTTATCGTTTGTTGATCAGGCGACACCCAGATTTGAACTGGGGAAAAAGGATTTGCAGTCCCCCACCTTACCGCTCGGCCATGCCGCCAAAACGATCCAAAATAGATGAAAATATTCCCCCTTTGCTTGTTTTGGGGGGTACTCAATGTCTTTTTTTTTGTACTTCCCTCTGAAATCTCGTTTTTCTTAAATCTTGCCTAAAAGAAATCTGTCCTTTTTTTTTTTTTTCTTTTTTTGGAGCAACTCCATTTCTGCAATTGATTTTATAGTATCTCAAAACACACAATATCTTAATCCCTCTCTTTTCTCTTTCTTTTTTTCTATTGAAAAAAAAAATGTGTATTTTCAGTCACAAAAGCCAAAATTCAGGCCAAATTGGAACCGTTAACTAGTGACTATAAATTCATGACCGACTCTTGGATTTAAATTGGAAAGTGTGTTTCCTAATGATAAATGATAGAAGCAAATCAAAATTGATACCTACCTAATTGGTATTGGTTTTTTTCTAGAAAAAAACCAATTTCAATTCTCAATTTCAATTATAACAGCAATTATGAGTCTATGTAAACCCCAAACATAAATCGTTTCAGGGCGAGCTTCTAGCTTATCGGTTATCTTATCTGTGTATGGTGCCTCTCTATAGGGAATTTGACGAAAATTGTCATACTGCAATTTAGATTGAAGAGAAAATCTAAATTTTGATAGAGCACGACATGCGCTGTCCCGAATCGAACTATGCAATAAAGGGGGGGGGGGGTGATGTATATATAGATAGCTATAGCTATATGGGCACGGGTTTACTAAATACAAGCCTTCTTACGCACTTCAATCCTATTCGAAAAATTCTACTAAAAAAAGAAAAAAGGGGTTCTCCGCAATCATTTTTTGAACACGGGAATCCACCAAAAAGTTAAGTGCTAAAAAAATGAACTTTATGTTGTTATATTGTGTCTGATTCTTATGTCTTTATCTCAGCGAATAGATCAAATCACGACTTTTATTTATTTTTTTTTTTTCTGGTATCCAAGCGGATTGGAATATGGAATATCATAATAATGATATAAGTTGAATTCTTTTTTTTTATTCTATACAAAACTCCGTAAGTCTAAGTGGAATTTATCGCTTCGTTTCCGTTTGTATCCGTCTCTTAGAAATTCCGATTTAATTAAGTATAACATCATCTTTTTTCCCCCGTTCATACATATTTCATACATTCCATTTCTATGGAGTTGGGTAAAATTTCATGTGATTCAGTAAACAGAATCTAAATTCCAGCATTCTGCATAGAATCATATGAATCAATGCAGAATGAGAAACGAATGGGATTTTTTGATAAATGGGAAATTCAAAATGCTCGGAGATGGAAATGCGGGAATGTCTACAATACCTGGGTCGAATCAGATACAATTTGAAGGCTTTTGTAGGTTCATTGATCAGGGCTTAACAGAAGAACTTTATAAGTTTCCAAAAATTGAAGATACGGATCAAGAAATTGAATTTCAATTATTTGTGGAAACATATCAATTGGTAGAACCCTTGCTAAAAGAAAGAGATGCTGTATATGAATCATTCACATATTCTTCTGAATTATATGTATCCGCAGGATTAATTTGGAAAAGCCGGGGGGATATGCAGGAACAAACAATTTTTATTGGAAACATTCCTCTAATGAATTCTTTGGGAACTTCTATAGTAAATGGAATATACAGAATTGTCATCAATCAAATATTGCAAAGTCCCGGTATCTATTATCGGTCAGAATTGGGCCATAATGGAATGTCGGTCTATACAGGCACCATAATATCCGATTGGGGAGGAAGATTAGAAT